CCCCCTCTAATGGAAAAATTAAATTTAATGAGGGTTTGGTTCATCCCACACGTACACGTCATGGACATCCAGCTTTTCTATGTTCTATCGACTTGTATGTAACTATTGAGAGTCAAGATATTATACATAACGTGACTATTCCACCAAAAAGTTTGCTTTTAGTTCAAAACGATCAATATGTAGAATCAGAACAAGTGATTGCCGAAATCCGTTCTGGAACATATACTTTGAGTTTTAAAGAGAGGGTTCGAAAACATATTTATTCCGACTCAGAGGGCGAAATGCACTGGAGTACTGACGTCTCCCATGCACCTGAATTTATATATAGTAATGTACATCTATTACCAAAAACAAGCCATCTATGGATATTATCAGGAGGTTCATCCAAATCCAGTATAATTCCCTTTTCGATACACAAGGATCAAGATCAAATGAACGTTCATTCTCTTTCTGTCGAACAAAGATATATTTCTAGCCCTTCAGTAAATAATGATCACGTTAAACAAAAATTCTTTAGTTCAGATTTTTCAGGTAAAAAGGAAGGTAGGATTCCTGATTATTTAGAACTTAATCGAGTCATATGTACTAGCTATTGTAATCTCATATCTTCGGCTATTATCCACGGGAATTCTGATTTATTGGCAAAGAGGCGAAGAAATAGATTCATCATCCCATTCCAATCGATTCAAGAACGAGAGAAAGAACTAATGTCCCACTCCAGTATTTCAATTGAAATACCCATAAATGGTATTTTCCGTAGAAATAGTATTTTTGCTTTTTTCGACGATCGCCAATACCGAAGAAAGAGTTCAGGAATTACTAAATATGGGACTATAGGGGTGCATTCAATTGTCAAAAAAGAAGATTTGATTGAGTATCAAGGAGTCAAAGAATTTAAGCCAAAATACAAAATGAAAGTAGATCGCTTTTTTTTCATTCCAGAGGAAGTGTATATTTTCCCCGAATCTTCTTCCCTAATGGTACGGAATAATAGTATCATTGGAGGAGATACACAAATTACTTTAAATACAAGAAGTCGAGTAGGCGGATTGGTCCGAGTGGAGAAAAAAAAAAAAAAAATAGAACTTAAAATCTTTTCTGGAGATATCCATTTTCCGGGAGAGGCAGATAAGATATCCCGACACAGTGGTATCTTGATACCACCAGGAACGGTAAAAACAAAGTCTAAGGATTCCTTAGAAGTGAAAAGTTGGATATATGTCCAACTTTTCACACCTACCAAGAAAAAGTATTTTGTTTTTGTTCGCCCAGTAGTCATATTCGAAATAGCAGATGGTATAAATTTAGAAAGACTTCTCCTCCAAGCCCCATTGCAGGAAAAGGATAATCTGAAGCTTCGAGTTGTCAATTATATTCTTTATGGAAATGGTAAACCACGTCAGGGAATTTCTGACACAAGTATTCAACTAGTTCGGACTTGTTTAGTCTTGAATTGGGATCAAGACAAAAAAAATTCTTTTATCGAGGGGGCCCAAGCTTCTGTTGTTGAAGTAAATACAAAGGGTCTGATTCGTGATTTTCTAAGAATCAACTTAATGAAATCCCCTATTTCATATATCAGCAGAAAAAGGAATGATCCATCCGGGTCAGGATTGGTCTCTGATAATGGGTTAGATCGTCTTAATATTAATCCACTTTCTTCCGTTTATTCCAAGGCAAGATCACTTAAAAAAAATCAAGGAACTCTTAGTACGTTGTTGAATAGAAATAACGAATGTCAATCGTTGATGATTTTGTCATCATCTAATTGTTTTCGAATGGATCTATTCAATGGTGTAAACTCTCACAATGTAATAAAAGAAACAATTAAAGGAAATCCTATAATTCCACTTAGGAATTGGTTGGGCCCCTTAGGAATAGCCCTTCAATTTGTGAATTTTTATTCATTTTACCATTTCATAACTCATAATCAGATTTCCGTAACTAAATATCTGAAACTTAACAATTTAAAACAGACTTTTCAAGTATTTCAATATTATTTAATGGATGAAAAGGAGAGAATTGTTAATCCCGATCCATGCAGTAAGGGTGTTTTGAATCCATTCAATTTGAAGTGGTATATTCGCCGGCATAATTATTATCATAATTCTTGTGAAGAAAGATTGACAATAATTAGCCCGGGGCAGTTTATTTGTGAAAATATATATATGGCCAAAAACGGACCACACCTAAAATCGGGCCAAGTTATAATTGTTTACGTTGACTATGTAGTAATAAGATCGGCTAATCCTTATTTGGCCACTCCGGGGGCAACTGTTCACGGCCATTATGGAGAAATCCTTTATGAAGGAGATACGTTAGTTACATTTATATATGAAAAATCGAGATCTGGTGATATAACACAGGGTCTTCCAAAAGTGGAACAAGTGTTAGAAGTGCGTTCAATTGATTCAATATCGATAAACTTAGAAAAGAGAGTTGAGAGTTGGAAGGGGTGTATAACAAGAATTCTTGGAATTCCTTGGGGATTCTTGATTGGTGCTGAGTTAACTATAGCGCAAAGTCGTATCTCTTTGGTTAATAAGATCCAAAAGGTTTATCGATCCCAGGGGGTGCAGATCCATAATAGGCATATCGAAATTATTGTACGTCAAATAACATCAAAAGTCTTGGTTTCAGACGATGGAATGTCTAATGTTTTTTTACCCGGAGAGCTTATTGGATTATTGCGAGCGGAACGAACAGGACGCGCTTTGGAGGAAGCGATCTGTTACCGAGCCATATTATTGGGAATAACAAGAGCATCTTTGAATACTCAAAGTTTCATATCCGAGGCGAGTTTTCAAGAAACTGCTCGCGTTTTAGCAAAAGCCGCTCTCCGCGGTCGTATTGATTGGTTGAAAGGCCTGAAAGAAAACGTTGTTCTAGGTGGTAGGATACCCGTCGGTACCGGATTCAAAAGACTAGTGCACCACGCAAAGCAATATAAGAGTATTGCTTTGAAAATCAAAAAGAAGAATTTATTCGAGGGGGAAAGGAGAGATATCTTGTTCCACCACCGAGAATTATTTGATTCGTGCATTTCAAAAATTTCTATGATCCAGCAGAACAATCATTTATAGGATTTAATGATTCCTAAGAGGGGATTTATCCTTTTAACTATTGATTGTCTTGTGATTTGTTAGATGGGATTTGTGTTAATAATAATAAAGAAATAAAGATAATACGTAATAGACAGACATTAATCGCTTCGTTCGTATATCAATGTCCAATTTCGGGGAAAAGGGAAAGTTCCGTCGGAACAATTATTTATTTCAGGGTACCCCGTTCTTTTTTTTTTAAAAAAAAAAAAAGAGAGGGAGAAAGTGTGGGGAGAAATGAGAAGAAGATATTGGAACATTAATTTGGAGGAGATGCTGGAAGCAGGAGTTCATTTTGGTCATGGGACTAGAAAATGGGATCCAAGAATGGCACCTTATATTTCTGCAAAGCGTAAAGGTATTCATATTACAAATCTTACTCGAACTGCTCGTTTTTTATCAGAAGCTTGTGATTTAGTTTTTGATGCAGCAAGTAGCCGAAAACAATTCTTAATTGTTGGTACCAAAAAGAAAGCAGCTGATTCAGTAGCGCGAGCTGCAATAAGGGCTCGGTGTCATTATGTTAATAAAAAATGGCTCGGCGGTATTTTAACGAATTGGTCCACTACAGAAACGAGACTTCAAAAGTTCAGGGACTTGAGAATGGAACAAAAAACAGGAAGACTAAACCGCCTTCCGAAGGGGGATGCGGCTCGATTGAAGAGACAGTTATCTGACTTGAAAACATATCTGGGGGGGATTAAATATATGATGGGGTTACCCGATATTGTAATAATTCTTGATCAGCAAGAAGAATATACGGCTCTTCGAGAATGTCTCACTTTGGGAATTCCAACGATTTGTTTAATTGATACAAACAGTGACCCGGATCTGGCAGATATTTCGATTCCAGCGAATGATGACGCTATTGCTTCAATCCGATTAATTCTTAACAAATTAATATTTGCAATTTGTGAGGGTCGTTCTAGTTATATACGAAATCCCTGATTAATTATAAGATAAATAAATATAATAATAAGATAAATAAATAATTTTGCGAACTATATGAATTTATGGAATTGGTTCTTATTTCTGAATCGCACAAAAACAAAACAGATAAAAAGAACTGGGGATATTCTGTGATTAGTTGTTATTCAAAATAGAAAATAAAAATGGACAACGTTAAAAAAAAGATAGTTGAATCAAAATAATTCCTTTTTTTTTTCATTCAGAGGGCAATATGAATGTTCTATCATGTTCCATCAACACATTAAAGGGGCTATATGATGTATCCGGTGTGGAAGTAGGCCAGCATTTCTATTGGAAAATAGGGGGGTTTCAAGTCCATGCTCAAGTACTTATTACGTCTTGGGTTGTAATTGCTATTTTATTAGGGTCATCTATTGTAGCTGTTCGGAATCCACAAACCATTCCGACTAATGGCCAGAATTTCTTCGAATATGTCCTTGAATTCATTCGAGACGTGAGCAAAACTCAGATTGGAGAGGAATATGGTCCATGGGTTCCTTTTATTGGAACTCTCTTTCTATTTATTTTTGTTTCTAATTGGTCTGGGGCCCTTTTACCTTGGAAAATCATAGAGTTACCTCATGGAGAGTTAGCTGCACCTACGAATGATATAAACACTACTGTGGCTTTAGCTTTACTTACGTCAGTAGCCTATTTTTATGCCGGCCTTAGCAAAAAAGGATTAGGTTATTTTGGTAAATACATTCAACCAACTCCGATCCTTTTACCCATTAACGTTTTAGAAGATTTCACAAAACCCTTATCACTTAGCTTTCGACTTTTCGGAAATATATTAGCGGATGAATTAGTAGTTGTTGTTCTTGTTTCTTTAGTGCCTTTAGTGGTTCCTATACCTGTAATGTTTCTTGGATTATTTACAAGCGGTATTCAAGCTCTTATTTTTGCAACTTTAGCTGCGGCTTATATAGGTGAATCCATGGAGGGGCATCATTGACTAATTTTCGAAATCGTTTTTAGAGAATCGCCTTGGTGAACATAAATATAAACATACCAAGACAAAGGGGTCTATACGATCTCGAGGACTAGTAAAAAAGATTACGATATTCGAGAATTGTAAAAAAAAAAAAGGAAAGAGATCTAAAAGATCTTTTTCCTAAACTTCATTTTACCAATTTAGCCCCCCTTCCAATTCAATGAATATTCTCTTTAGAGTGATAGTGTCTTGATTGTTTTATTCATTCAATTCCAATTTTAGGAGTCATAATCCGAATAAGAATTCTTTATTTGATTTGTTTACAATATGATTTGATTTGTTTACAATATGCGATTAGACTTTTCTAGAGCCATTCCCGTTTCAGTCGGGTTTTTTATTCAATTCACCGATTGACCAAAACAAAATATTGAATATTAATAAATAATCAATTACATCAACTTAGATCACTTATATTTTTATACAATGATTTACAATGATTCAGCCTAAGGAATTCGTCCGTTTAGTGTCTATTTAGATTGATTCTATCCATCTGAGATAATGATAAATAAAAGGAAGAGAAAAGTTTACAGATTACAAAAAAAAAATGGGTTGTTTAGCAGAGCGGGATCAAACTAGGTGTAGGGAAATATATAATGGCTATAAGCCAACTTTCCTGTGTAGATGTTTTGAAAAATGATTTTATAATCCGATTGAATCTAAGATACGAAACGAATAGTTGGTTTACGTTATGGACGAAAGACATGTATATGGAATATTAGGCATTAACTAGTTATATATTAGTATTAGTTAAAAGATATATCTAATCGGCCATATTACTGGGAGTTTAGATCGAGATTCCAATAAAAGTCCTTCTTTTCGGTTGTAAAACTGTAATTGTGAATTGAATATTGAATAAAGAAATTAAATCCCGAAAAGGAGCGAAGAGTTTGAATTCAAAGAATGGCTCGGAATAAAGAAAGAAATGAAAAAACAAAAGGTTGTATGAATTCACAAAAACGCAATGGGCAGAAACTAAAAATAAAAACTAAATATCAGATATCGAAGTAATTCTAATGATTTAATAATATTATTTATTACTTCAATTTGAAATTTTGAGTTGTTTCGACTGTATGAAAATCTTATCGCTGAAATAATTAAGTCATAGTTTATTGGTTGATTGTATCATTAACCATTTCTTTATTTTGTTGCGAGGAATTTATTATGAATCCATTGATTTCTGCCGCTTCCGTTATTGCTGCTGGGTTGGCCGTTGGGCTTGCTTCTATTGGACCTGGGGTTGGTCAAGGTACTGCTGCAGGTCAGGCTGTAGAAGGTATTGCGAGACAGCCCGAGGCGGAGGGAAAAATACGAGGTACTTTATTACTTAGTCTGGCTTTTATGGAAGCTTTAACAATTTATGGATTGGTTGTTGCATTAGCACTTTTATTTGCGAATCCTTTTGTTTAATCCTAAAAATACGTATTTTTTTATTTTATTGACTTGTGCTTGATGCTTGCTTTTTCAAATTATATCAAGATTTAACTCTTTATTTATTTTTCTTTATTTATTTTTAGTGGGACAATTATGGTATGGGAAGGACTGATTTGAGAATGAGGAAGTAGTATACGAACGAACTCGCTTTCTTCCTTCCCCCTTCTTAGTCCAATCAAAACCTTTTTTAGGAAGTGTTGCGGGACAAATAAAAATTCGCAATTAACACGAGACCTAGTACCAAATTATAATAAATATTATTCTTATTAGAAATTCGAAATTTCGAATTACCGAAAAAAGGTAAGTAAATGAATAGAATACGGATAAATGCATAAAAGAACAATAATATAGAAAATATCAATATAAATATGTATATAGAAAAATAGAAATATATAGAATAAAAAAGATAATTTAATTAATCTGTCTATATCTATAAAATAAGAGGAGATCCATATGAAAACTATAACCGACTCTTTCGTTTCTTTTGGTCACTGGCCGTCCGCAGGGAGCTTCGGGTTTAATACCGATATTTTAGCAACAAATCTAATAAATCTAAGTGTAGTTCTTGGTGTATTGATTTTTTTTGGAAAGGGAGTGTGTGCGAGTTGTTTATTTCAAGAATACGCTGGATTGAACCAGATGACCTCTTTTTTTTTTCGGTTTAACTAGGAAAGAAAAGGTGCATGGTCCTGCGAATTACTTCTGAATAAATTAATAAATGAATAAATTAATAAGAAAATCGTTAAGAACCATAGCATTTCGCGGTTCATTGGTAAATAGACTTTGATTCTCTATCAACCAATAACGTGGGGCCATTAATTTAATATGGTTAAAGCTAAACTGTTTGAAGTCCGGATGCAGCAAAGTACTCTTTCTACTACTATGTTAATAGATAAATGGGTTCAAAATTAAAAATGAATAGTTGGAAATTGTTTTCGATAGAGAACACTCATGTCGAAAAAAAATGATTTGAACCCTCCCCTTTTTTTTCGAAAAACGGGGATC